GCCCACGAATCTGATCAATTACTCTTCGCGCTTTGTGAGCAGACATACATATATGTTGACCTAAAGCATATACTTCTACCTCAGGTACCCTCTCTATCATAAGGTTCACCTCCCACCAATAAACGACGAGCACCCATATTAACTTTATTAACATTAACGACGAGATTTTTTATCGTTTCTCGTATGCTCCCGGAAATTCCGAGTAGGTGCAAATTCTCCCAATTTGTGACCTACCATACTATCTGTTATATAAATAGGTAAATGCTCTTTCCCATTATGAATAGCAATTGTATGGCCGATCATTTTGGGTATAATGGTAGATGCCCGGGACCAAGTTACTATTATTTCTTTTTCTGTCCTTCGGTTGAGCTTCTCAATTTTTTCCAATAAATGATTAGCTACAAAGGGTTTTTTTTTTAGTGTTTTTAGTGAACGTGTCACAGCAAATTCCTCCTATCTTTTTTATTTTTTTTTGTAAAGACGAAGAAACATATTTGATTTTCAATACTCTCCTATTTACTACGGCGACGGAGAATCAAACTATCACTATATTTTTTCTTTTTTCTATTTCTTCTTCCAAGCGCAGGATAACCCCAAGGGGTTGTGGGTTTTTTTCTACCAATTGGGGCCCTCCCTTCACCACCCCCATGGGGATGGTCTACAGGATTCATAACTACCCCTCTTACTACAGGACGCTTACCTAGCCAACACTTAGATCCGGCTCTACCCAAACTTTTCTGGTTCACCCCAAGATTACCCACTTGCCCGACTGTTGCTGAGCAGTTTTTGGATATCAAACGGACCTCCCCAGATGGTAATTTTAATGTGGCCGATTTACCCTCTTTTGCAATCAGTTTCGCTACAGCACCCGCAGCTCTCGCTAATTGTCCGCCCTTTCCAAGTGTGATTTCTATGTTATGTATGGCCGTGCCTAAGGGCATATCGGTTGAAGTAGATTCTTCTTTTTGATCAATCAAAACCCCTTCCCAAACTGTACAAGCTTCTTCCAAAGCATACGGCTTTCCGGATGTATATGATGATATCTAGACAGATGGATCTTATATGAATCGTATGATGAAGTACCACATGAGTTGATATATTGGAATCCAAATCTGCCGAATCACTCATGTTATGATCTTCTACATCCTAGGTCTCCCCGTTCCTTCATCTGGCTTATGTTCTTCATGTAGCATTCAGACCGAATGACTCTATGAAATTACGTCGATACTTCCACATATTACGGGTAACGTAGGAGACATCTCTATTTTTCCCCCGGGGTAGAATTACCACTGCTTAGCTTTCAATTCGCCTCTGACCATCAAATGAAATGTGAATAACTCGTCCTCCTCTCTTTGAAACAAGGGGCGCTTCCGGTTCTGTCGGTGCTTCAAACAATTTTGTCTTCTCCATATTACCATATCTCTAGAGTCAATAATTTTCTATGAGGAACTACTGAACTCAATCACTTGCTGCCGATACTCTTCAGTTTTCTGTTGAGGTCTATCCCGTAGAGGTACTCAAATTGGATCAGTGATCGATTTCTAGGTTTCGTCGTAAACCTAATTGGTTACTTCCAATTACGTAAATCAATAGTTCAAACCGCACTCAAAGGTAGGGCATTTCCCATTGAGATAGGAACTTCTGTACCAGAAACAATGGTATCTCCAATTATAGCCCCTCTGGGATGTAAAATATATCTCTTCTCACCATCCCTATAGTGTATGAGACAAATGTTTGCATTTCGATTAGGGTCGTATTCTATGGTTACGATTCTACCAGATATGTCTTTTTCATTCCGTCGAAAATCAATTTTACGGTATAGACGCTTATGACCTCCCCCTCTATGCCTTGCGGTAATGATTCCTCTGGCATTACGACCTTTACCACAACGACGCTGTCCATAGATCAAATTATTTCGTGGATTGGATTTCACTTGACTGCCGACGGTTCTGCTCGAGGTAGAAGTTTTGTATAAATGTATCGCCGTGTTATTAAGTATTTTGATTTAAGTTCTTTTCTTTCTAAGAGGTGGAATAGAATAACCCGGTTGAAGCGTAATAATCATGCGTCTATAATGCATTGTATGTCCCATAATGGGTCCCTTTCTTCTACCCTTTCCCGGGAGTCGATGACTATTCATAGCTATTACCTTGACACCAAAAAAGAGTTCGACCCAATGCTTTATTTCTGTCCTAGTTGATCCTGATTCGACATTAGAAGTATATTGATTGTTCCCCAATAACCGAATACTTTTGTCTGTAAATACTGCATATTTGATTCCATCCATAAATCTATTTTCTTCCCTATGAGTTCCGGTATCGATAAGAATTCTACTTCTTACTGTTCATATGTTATGATATGAATATACCATAGTAATTATATTAATTCGTTATGTATGGATGATGAGATTCCATTGATACGGAGCCAATTCCAATAGACGTATAGACGTATTGAACGTTCGCGTTGTACTGCATCCAGCAGGAATTGAACCTACGAATTTGCCAATTATGAGTTGGGCGCTTTAACCATTCAGCCATGGATGCGTAATGGGGATTAGCATATATTTCAAGTATCTAGCCTAACTCTATAGAAAAATCGTTATATATTCTATATAATAATAAATATAATAATAATAAAAATTTCCAATTTCCAAGTCAAGTATCTAGCCTAACTCTATAGAAAAATCGTTATATATTCTATATAATAATAAATATAATAATAATTTCCAAGTCAATTCTACATGATAATAATCAAAATTTCCAATATGTAATTAAATACATATATAAATATAAAGTCAAATTTTAAAGAAATCCTAAGGAGGAATCAATATGAGGCAAGACAGGGCAAAACGACGTCTATATAAATCCTGGATTTTTGAGTTTAGGGAGGTATTGAGAGAGATCAAGAATTCTCACTATTTCTTAGATTCGTGGACCAAATTGGATTCAGTGGGATCTTTCATTCACGTTTTTTTCGACCAAGAACGTTTTATGAAACTCTTTGACCCACGAATAGTAAGTATCCTCTTTTCACGCGATTCGCAGGGTTCAACAAGCAATCGATCTTTCACGATCAAAGGTGTAGTACTGCTTGTAGTAGTGGTCCTTCTACATCGTCTTAACAATCGAAATCTGGTCGAAAGAAAAAATATCTATTTGAGGGGGCTTCTTCCTATACCCGTAAACTCCATTGGACCCAGAAATGATTCATTGGAAGACTCTTTTGAGTCTTCCAATATCCATAGGTTGATTGTTTCGCTCCTGTATCTTCCAAAAGGGAAAGAGATCCCTGAGAGTTCTTTCATGGATCCGAAAGAGAGTACTTGGATCAATCAAAGAAAGGTTCAACAACTTCCCAAAGAAATCGAAGAATTTCTTGGGAATCCAACAAGATCCTCTCGTTCTTTTTTCTCTGACAGATGGTCAGAACTTTATCTGGGTTCGACTCCTACTGAGAGGTCCACTAGAGATCAGAAATTGTTGAAGAAACAACAAGATGTTTCTTTTGTCCGTTTCAGGCGATCGGAAAATAAAGAAATGGTTGATATATTCAAGATAATTACGTATTTACAAAAAACCGTCTCAATTCATCCTATTTCATCAGATCAGGGATGCGATATGGTTCCGAAGGATGAACCGGATATGGACAGTTCCAAGAAGATTTCATTCTTGAACCAAAATCCATTTTTTGATTTATTTCATCTATTCCATGACCGGAACAGGGGAGGATACACGTTTCACCACGCAGAAGAGAGATTTCAAGAAATGGCGGATCTATTAACTCTATCAATAACCGAGCCGGATCTGGTGTATCATAAGGGATTTGCCTTTTCTATTGATTCCTGCGGATTGGATCAAAAAAAATTCTTGAATGAGGTATTCAACTCCAGGGATGAATCGAAAAAGAAATCTTTATTGGTTCTACCTCCTATTTTTTTTGAAGAGAATGAATCTTTTTATCGACAGATAAGAAAAAATTGGGTCCGGTGCGGGAATGCTTTGGAAGATCCAAAACCAAAAAGAGTGGTATTTGCTATCAACAACATAATGAAGGCAGTCAATCAATATAGATTGATCCAAAATCTGATTCAAATCCAATATAGCATCCATGGGTACATAAGAAATGGTTCGAATCGATTTTTTTTTATGAATAGATCCGATCGCAACTTCGAATATGGAATTCAAAGGGATCAAATAGGAAATGATACTCTGAATCATAGAACTATAATGAAATATACGATCAACCAACATTTATCAAATTTGAAAAAGAGTGAGAAGAAATGGTTCGATCCTCTTCTTTCTCGAACCGAGAGATCCATGAATCGGGATCCTGATGCATATAGATACAAATGGTCCAATGGGAGCAAGAATTTCCAGGAACATTTGGAACATTTCGTTTCTGAGCAGAAGAGCCGTTTTCAAGTTTTTCAAGTAGTGTTCGATCGATTACGTATTAATATTATTAATATATTAATTAATATTAATCAATATATTAATAATATTAATATTAATCAATATTCGATTGATTGGTCCAGGGTTTTCGACAAACAAGATCCTTCTAAGCCACTTCGTTTATTTTGGTCCACCTTTTTGCGTCTCTTTTTGCCCAAGTTCCGTCTCTTTTTGCCCAAGTTCCTTCTCTTTTTGTCTAAGTCACTTTCTTTTTTCTTTGTGAGTTTCGGGAATACCCCCATTCGTGGGTCCGAGATCCACATCTCTCAATTCAAAGGTCCGAATGATCAACTCTGCGATCAGTTGTTAGAATCAATAGGTGTTCAAATCGTTCATTTGAATAAATTGAAACCCTTCTTATTGGATGATCATAATACTTCCCAAAAATCGAAATTGTTGATCGATGGAGGAACAATATCACCATTTTTGTTCAATAAGATACCAAAGTGGACGATTGACTCATTCCATACTCCTACTAGAAAAAATCGCAGGAAATCCTTTGATAACACTGATTCCTATTTCTCAATGCTATCCCACGATCGAGACAATTGGATGAATCCCGTGAAACCATTTCATAGAAGTTCATTGATATCTTCTTTTTTAAAAGCAAATCGACTTCGATTCTTGAATAATCCACATCACTTCTGGTTCTATTGTAACAAAAGATTCCCTTTTTATGTAGAAAAGGCCCGTATCAATAATTATGATCTTACGTATGGACAATTCCTTAATATCTTGTTCACTGGCAACAAAAAATTTTCTTTGTGCGTCGGTAAAAAAAAACATGTTTTTTCGGAGAGAGATGCTATTTCAACGATCGAGTCACGGGTATCTAACATATTCATACCTAACGATTTTCCAATTCTATCCGCTCGATTCGTTCGTAGAGCTCTTTACGCAATCGCAGACATTTCTGGAACACCTCTAACAGAGGGACAAATAGTCAATTTAGAAAGAACTTATTGTCAACCTCTTTCAGATATGAATCCGTCTGATTCAGAAGGGAAGAACTTGCATCAGTATCTCAATCTCAATTTCAATTCAAACATGGGTTTGATTCACATTCCATGTTCTGATAAATATTTACGAGCCAAAAAGAGGAAAAAACAGAGTCTTTGTCTAAAGAAATGCGTTGAGAAACGGCAGATGGATAGAATCTTTCTACGAGCAAATCTCTCAAAAAAATGGAAGCTGTTCCAAACATATCTGCCATGGTTCTTTACTTCGACAGGGTACAAATATCTAACTTCGATAGGGTACCAATATCTACATCTAAATTTCATCCTTTTAGATACTTTTTTAGACCTATTGCCGATACCGATACGAAGTAGCAGTCAAAAAGTTGTATCCATTTTTCACGATATTATGGATATATCACGGCGAATTCCTCGGAAAATATGGTGGGCGATTCTTCCACAACGGAATCGGATAAGTCAGATTTCGAGGAAGTGTTTACATAGTCTTCTTCTGTCCGAAGAAATGATTCATCGAAATAATGAGTCACCCCTTTCATTCTGGGTACATCTGGGATCACCAAATGCTCGGGAGTTCTTCTATTCAATCCTTTTCCTTCTTCTTGTTGCTGGATATCTCGTTCGTACACATCTTCTCTTTGTTTCCCGAGCCTCTAGTGAGTTACAGACAGAGTTCGAAAAGATCAAATCTTTGATGATTCCATCATACATGATTGAGTTACGAAAACTTCTGGATGGGTATCCTCCATCTGAACTGAATTCTTTCTGGTTAAAGAATATCTTTCTAGTTGCTCTGAAACAATTAGGATATTTTCTAGAAGAAATACGGGGTTCTGCTTTTGGCAGCAAGAAGAAATATTTGAATATCAATCTCATCGATATCATCGATTTCCTAAGTCTTATACCAAATCCCATCAATCGAATAACTTTTTCGAGAAATACGAGACATCTAAGTCGTACAAGTAAAGAGATCTATTCATTGATAAGAAAAAGAAAAAACGTGAACGGTGCTTGGATTGATGATAAAATCGAATCCTGGTTCGCGAACAGTGATTCGATTGATGATGAAGAAAGAGAATTCTTGGTTCAGTTCTCCACCTTAACGAAGGAAGAAAGGATTGATAAAATTCTATTGAGTCTGACTCATAGTGATCATTTCTCAAAGAATGACTCTGGTTATCAAATGATTGAACAACCGGGATCCGTTTACTTACGATACTTAGTTGACATTCATAAAAAGCGTCTAATGAATTATGAGTTCAATAGATCCTGTTTAGCAGAAAGGCGGATATTCCTTGCTCATTATCAGACAATCACTTATTCACATTCACAAACCTCGTGTGGGGCTAATAGTTTTAATTTCCCATCTCATGGAAAACCCTTTTCGCTCCGATTAGCCCTATCCCCCTCTAGGGGTATTTTAGTGATAGGTTCTATAGGAACTGGACGATCCTATTTGGTCAAATACCTAGCGACAAACTCCTACGTTCCTTTCATTACGGTATTTACGAACAAGTTCCTGGATGACAAGCCTCAAGGTTATTTTTATGAAGAGAGCGATTTTGAAGATGATGATGACGATTTTTATGATAGTAACGACGATGACCTTGACCTTGATATTGATATTGATATTGAAAAGGAGCTGCTAACTTTGACGAGTGAGATAACTATAGATAGGGAAATGACGCCGAAAATAGACCTATTTGATATCACCCTTCAACTCGAATTAGCAAAATCAATGTCTCCTTGCATAATATGGATTCCAAACATTCATGATCTGTCTGTGAATGAGTCAAATTACTTATCCCTCGGTCTATTAGTGAACCATCTCTCCGGGGATTGTGAGGATTGTGAAAGCTCCTCCACTAGAAATATTCTAGTTATTGCTTCGACTCATATTCCCAAAAAAGTGGATCCCGCTCTAATAGCTCCGAATAAATTAAATACATGCATTAAGGTACGAAGGCTTCTTATTCCACAACAACGAAAGCACTTTTTCACTCTTTCATATACTAAGGGATTTCACTTGGAAAAGAAAATGTTCCATACTAATGGATTCGGGTCCATAACCATGG